ACTAAGATATTCTTTCTATTGAGGAGATCCGTTTTGTTTTGAGTCATTATCTATATTGAATTCCTGATCAATTGCTTTTTTCTATTTTTTTCTTATTTTTCTTATATTTCTTATACATATTTTTACATATTTTATTATATATAATATATTTATACTATAATAAATATATATCTCTTAGTATAAATATATACCTTTACTTTTATTTTATTTAAATTTTTTTATCTAAATATTAAATACTTTGTTTAAGTTTAAATTTTAATAGCTATTTTAAAAATTTCTATTATTTATTAGAATATTTCGAATTTATATTTTAATAATATAATAAAATAATATTTTTTTTTATTAAAATAGAATAATATAATAAAATAAATAATAATAATAAAGTTAAATAAGATTAAATAAATAAAAATCAAATGAAAAAAGAAAATGAAGAAGGTGGATTTTTATCAATCTTTATTTCACGTGTTACATCACATAACAAATTTGCAATTTGGAATTAGGAGAGATGGCTGAGTGGACTAAAGCGGCGGATTGCTAATCCGTTGTACGAATTATTTGTACCGAGGGTTCGAATCCCTCTCTTTCCGCTTTCTCTGATCACTTGGTATTTTCGAATTCGAAAAGATTCTCATCCCTTGATTTTATCATAGTTAAATGTATGAAACAAATAAGATTATTAAGAATTAATTTAGAAAAAAGCAAAAAAAACTAGAAATTTTTTATTCCTCACGTCCAGGATTGCGTCCTGGATCATTAGATAAGAATCCAAAGATAAAAAGGGAAACAAAGAATATCACTACTGTGTAAACAAAGAGTTTGAGAGTAAGCATTACACAATCTCCAAGATCATTTTTTTTGAAAAAGGGGAATAGATTGCCTATTTTTTACCACATATACCATTTTTTTTTTGTTTTGACACCCCAAAAAATGAAAAATAAGACGAATTTATTTGTAATAAGATTTTGATTCATTCGTTACCCGAAATTTCTTGTCATATCAATAATTAGGTATTGTGGAGTACCTAATAGTCCATACTCACCGGAAGGTCAGAACGGGGAAAAGGCTGATCCAAATTCATCGCTGCGGTTATTCATTCAATATACAAGAATTTCCATTTTTGAATCGAGGGTTCGTAATGTAAGACTTATCTGATCTTATCAATTTTTAGAATTTTTTTATCGAATACATCATCAATTTAGCAGAGTATTAAAGATTTCATCGAAAACTTACAGTGGCTTGCCAAACAAAGGCTAAGAGAAAAAAGAGTACAGGTATGACAGGCATAACATCTACGATTGGATTGAAAATGGCATAAGCTTCGGGCAATTTGGCGAAGAAAAAACTACTCGAATAAAGGACAGAATTAAGACAGATACCGATTAAACTAAAGATATTAAGCATAACAAGCATTTCGTTCTTGTGGATTAGATAATTTTGAGTTATTTTTATAAGGGAAAAATGAAAAAGGCAGATCAAGAAATCCTTCTTTTTCTTCGGTTCGGACTTTCCCAAATAAAAAATCCCTCCCCCCATTATCATTCTAAAATGAGAATATAAGGAATTCAACTTTCATACAATATCTTAATTGAATTCTATGTAATGATCAATGAATTTTTTTGATTCTATATCTACATGTCTTGAATCCTAGCAACAAAATATCCCATATGTTTTTGTGTATTTGGGTTGGGATTGACGAATAACCAATACCAATATTAGTGTTGATTAATATCGAATAGAAATCAAAATGGGGCGTGGCCAAGCGGTAAGGCAGCGGGTTTTGGTCCCGTTATTCGGAGGTTCGAATCCTTCCGTCCCAGATCGTTTTTCATGAAACGAAAGATGGGATCACACTGCATTCCACATGAAACAATAATTTGTTAAAGGGAAAAATCTTTTCTTATTAATTTTCAGAATGGTTCTAAGAATCATATCTGAGAATTCGTTTGGTTTCTCACAAACGGAATCAAGTGTCAAATGTGGGTAAAATTGAATATCTTTATTTTCATTCAATTCATATGATAGAATATGGGGTTAAATTAAATAAATTCGATCCTTGCTGACCCTTATCCGGATAAATACTTATTTATCCATAGATAGAAATATTATATACCGGTTGAACCAATGACTATTCATGATTTTATATTGAATCAATTCCATACCGCTTTGAAATTTCAATTAGAGGAATGTTATGGTAAAACTTCGTTTGAAACGATGTGGTAGAAAGCAACGTGCGACTTGAAGGACATGGTCGGCTGTGGATTTTTACATCCGCCATCTTCTATAGTAATGAAGATGCTCTTGGCTCGACATAGTTTGTTCTGTTCTGCCCGGAACCTAATTTGTGTTGGGTTATAAGTAAATAGTACATGATGAAGCTCGAGAAGAAAGGATTGATTCATTTTTCAAGGGAAAGAATCTAGGGTTAGTGAAAATCAATAAGTTAGACCAACTCTGTAAGTATATCCTCACTATATATAAATTCTAAATCGAAAGGTTCAAATTCAGAACAAGTTTGAAAAGTCAAATTTTCCGAAATTGGTAAAACTATTTCGATGAAAAGTGTATCACAAGGGAATCAATCATTCATATTCTATTTATATAGAAAGAAATAACAAAAAAAGGTATGTTGCTGCCATTTTGAAAGGAATAAGGATCCCCGAGGTAATGTCTAAACCCAATGATTTCACAAAGCAAGGATAAAGGATTCCGAAACAAGGAAACACTATTTTCAATTGTCTCAACAATTGGATCAGACTGAGGAATAAAAATAGATTCGAAATGAGACAAACAAAAGAGTTTAGAGACGGCTCAATAAATGTCTAAGGATTCTCTTGTCAGAATTACCCAACTTGAGTTATGAGTATGAATGAGATTTCTTCCTTTTTCTGTAAGGAAGAAGAAAAAAGTACTCAATTCAAATTATAGTAAAATTCATGATTTTATGGATCCACTTGCTATTATATACAGAAATTGGAATCATTTTTCTCGAGCCGTATGAGGAAAAAACCTCCTATACGTTTCTAGGGGGGGCATTGTTTATTTACATCTATCCCAATGAGCCATCTATCGAATCGTTGCAATTGATGTTCGATTCCGAAGAGAAGGAAGAGATCTTCGAAAAGTAGGTTTTTACAATCCGATAAAGAATCAAACTTATTTAAATGTTCCTGCTATTCTATATTTCCTTGAAAAAGGTGCTCAACCTACAGGAACTGTTTATGATATTTTAAAGAAGGCAGAATTCTTTAAAGAAAGAACTTTGAGTTAATTAAAGGAAAAAACAAAATTTTTAAATAAATAAAATAAAGTAGGGAAGGGTAACTAGTATCTATCCTTGTGTAATTATTTCTATTTACACACCATTTTCCTTTTTCTTGCTTTATTCATATTTTGGTGGGGGAATTGAATTTAACAACAAACAAGGGGTTAAGCTTGCTTATCGTACTTTTATTGATTGAATAAACCGGGGATTTTTTATTTACCTTTTCCTTAATTTTTTCCATTCCAATTTCTTATTTATGTTGTGCCAATCCAACACAAGTCTTTATTTTATTTACTTGATTTACTTTCTCAACATTGCTTTTATATTGACAATGGTGTATCGAACAAATATAATTCGATCGTAGATAAATAGGGCTGTTTATCCCCCCCCATATTGATTTTTTTTGTTTCCTTCACTCAAATGATGGGTTTGCCTTGCTGCATTTACTCTCATACAAGATGTATTTTCTTAGGGAAAATCAAAAAAGAATTTGATAAAAAATGGGTGGTCTGCCATAATTTTTACATTTCGATTAGGAATATTTTTAATCCGATCTGCTAACTTTGGTATTTTGTGTTTCTAATTGATCAGAAAATCTTTCTTTTCGATGTGTTGCTAGTTCAATGTTTTGATAGGGTCGTGCAGTGCAATTCAATTGATTTTTATATTTTGATCGTATCTACATATCCTATTTATCCGGGTTGCTAACTCAACGGTAGAGTACTCGGCTTTTAAGTGCGACTATGATCTTTTACACATTTGGATGAAGCAACAAATTCGTCCAGACTATTGGTATAGTCTATAAGACCACGACTGATCCTCAAGGGTAATGAATGGAAAAAACAGCATGTCGTAATAAAATCAAAAATCTAATAAAATAATAAATTTATTTTATTAGATTTTCGATTTTATTAATTTATTTAATTTGAAATGAAAGTCAAAGTTAAAGTAGAACTTTGAGTTTATCCTTACCGGATCATTACAGTTCCAAAAGATTGTTTTGATTTTAGGAAGGGGACAAAAGAAATTCACATTTACAGTTGGGTCTAGTGAATAAATGGATAGAGCTCTATGGCTCCAATTCTGGTAAAATAAAAAGCAACGAGCTTATGTTCTTAATTGGAATGATTACCCGATCTAATTAGACGTTAAAAATGAATTAGTGCCTAATGCGGGAAAGAGTGGGTTCTCCTGTGAGTGAACCATTGATTTTTTCTTTTTTTTTTCAGAATCCTAATTATTCTTTATTATGGATTGTAGACGGATGTGTAGAAGAAACAGTATATTGATAAATAGAATTTATTCCAAAGTCAAAAGAGCAATTGGGTTGCAAAAATAAAGGATTTTTTCTCCTGTTGTAATTATAACGAACATAAACCAATTGGATAGAAAAGGAAGGTAAAAAGATCTGTTGATTGGACTCCCTCTTTCTTTTCCGGGGTATATATTTTTTTCTTACTATACTATATACATAATACAATACATAATACCCTGTTCTGACCATATTGCACTATGTATATATCATTTGATAAACCAAGAAAAACCTCCTGCCTCTGGCTCAAGTAGAAATGTAAATGGAAGAATTACAAGGATATTTAGAAAAAGATAGATCTCGGCAACAACACTTCCTATATCCGTTTCTTTTTCAGGAGTATATTTATGCGTTTGCTCATGATCATGGTTTAAACGATTCGATTTTTTACGAACCCGTGGAAATTATTGGTTATGACAATAAATC